AGAATGAGATGAATTGTATCAATATCCGACCTTTGTATATTTGTATATGTAAATGTATACAAAAAAATGTATCTTTTTCCTGATTTGTTCTGCATGGATCTAACTCTTTCAACTTTTATTCATAGTCGGAAGTTCTTACGACATAATGGGCCGTTGGCCTTTGGAAAGGGGTAAGAAGCCATTTCCATTCACAATTCAATACAATATTTTGTGATTTCAAAGAGACATTATCAATCATGTAAAAATAAAAAGAACAAATAGAAAAAAGCCCGCTATCGGAATCGAACCGATGACCATCGCATTACAAATGCGATGCTCTAACCTCTGAGCTAAGTGGGCTTACATAATTTAAATTATAATGCATAGGAATTCAATATAACTATTTAGTTACTATTAATATAGTAATGAATCTCTATTTTAGTTCGAGAGTGCCTGCTCTAAAGAAAGGAAGAAGGATAAGAATAAAAATGAAAGACGCAATCCAGATAAATGCAAAACATAATGATATATTTTTATATCGACCGTTCGAGTATTCCAAATTGCATGGTAAAAATGAGAGGAAACGGGGCATATATGTCTTATATCCATCTATATTGAATTGCGAATACAGAAATAATAGAATCATTTCGTAGTGGCCCAAATCCAAAATATGGGTCCCACCACAATACAGATGAAAGAAGATAGGCAATAAATCAAAGAGGAGACAAAGGCTTGTCAACATAGGAATCCATATTTATAATGAATTCAATGGTCCCAGCATAAATGAAAGAAAAAAGAGAACAACATCACAAAGAGATCCTAATCTCAAAACAAAGGGGGGATATGGCGAAATTGGTAGACGCTACGGACTTAATTGGATTGAGCCTTAGTATGGAAACCTACTAAGCGATCACTTTCAAATTCAGGGAAACCCTGGAATTAATAAAATATAGGCAATCCTGAGCCAAATCCTGTTTTCCGAAAACAAGCAGGGGCTTATAAAAATAAAGCAAGCGAGAATAAAATAATAAAAAGGGATAGGTGCAGAGACTCAATGGAAGTTGTTCTAATAAATGGAGTTGACTGTCTTTCGCTGGTAGAAGAATTCGCCCATTGAAACTCCAGAAAGGATAAATTTATATACATAGTACTGAAATTTTATAAAAAAAAATGATTAATGACGACTTGAATCTGTATTTTTTTAGATGAAAAATAGAATAGAAAGGTAGTTCTTAAACGATTCTAAGTTGAAGAAAGAATCGAATAGTCATTGATCAAATCATTTACTTTTACTCCATAGTCTGATAGATCAATTGATTACTCGGACGAGAATAAAGATAGAGTCCCATTCTACATATCAATTCAATACCGATAACAATGAAATTTATAGTAATAGGAAAATCCGTCGACTTTAGAAATCGTGAGGGTTCAAGTCCCTCTATCCCCACAAAAAAGCCCATTCCTTTTGCCTCCCTAACTATTTATCTTTTTTATCCTACCTTCTGCTAGCGGTTCAAAATGCATTCTACTCTTTCACAACCAGAGCCGAGCGAAAATGTTTTTCTCTTATCACAAGTTTTGTGATATTGATATATATACGACACGTACAAATGAACATCTTTGAACAAAGAATGCCTATTTGAATGATTCACAGTTCATATCACGACTCATACTGAAACTTGAAGCTTACAAAGTTTTCTTTTTGAAAATCCAATAAATTTTAGGGATTGAATAAGACTTTGTAATACATACCTTTTTATCCTTTTAATTGACATAGACCCAAGCCATCTAGTAAAATGATGCGTCAGGAATGGTCGGGATAGCTCAGTTGGTAGAGCAGAGGACTGAAAATCCTCGTGTCACCAGTTCAAATCTGGTTCCTGGCACATGATTAATTTGTATCAGTCTATATTCTACAAATTCATTGATATAGATCAACATACATATTCATTAATAATCTAGATCTTGATACAATACATATTTATTCATCTAGGTATCTAGAGGTAAACTTCTCTATTTTAGTTTTAGTTTATAGATGGGTAAAGAGTATATAAAGATATAAAGGAATTTTCGTCTTTTTTATTTGTTCATACTGTGTCTCCTCTCGTTCAAAAAGAACGTGAATACTTCAGACATAGCCAATCGTGAGACTTTATCTGTCAAGAAGTTTCGAGTCCTTAGTAATCGAAACCCACAGATCTATCAACTAACCTATGCTTAACTGGCCAAGCAGACAGACGACCCTGCTATTTTTTATCTCTCCCACATTTTTATTTGTATTAAGTATTTCACATTTACAATGAAATTTATGAAGATTGACCCACTACTTGGTATTCTGTGCAAATTCGAATTGGAATTGTCGAGTCATCCATACCTGGTTAGTGAAAATAACAATTCATTTTGATTGAACCGCCTAGTTTTATTTATTTGCTGCGGGACATTTCTCGTTTAAAAATTCATCAACTGGAATCCTATTTCCATTACACTCACTTCATCGATATTGTATTTCGATATATTCGAT